TCATTTAGTAGGAGAGAACCCTTATGCTGCTAAGGAAGAAAAAAACAGAAGTATGCGCTTTAGGCCGACATATATCTATATCTGCTGACAAAGCAAGAAGAGTAATTGATCAAATTCGTGGACGTTCCTACGAGGAAACCCTTATGATACTAGAACTCATGCCCTATAAAGCATGTTATCCCATTTTCAAGTTAGTTTATTCTGCAGCAGCAAATGCTAGTTACACCATGGGCTCTGCCGAAGCCAATTTAGTAATTATTAAAGCTGAAGTTAACGAGGGTACTACCGTGAAGAAATTCAAACCTCAAGCTCGAGGACGTAGTTATGCGATAAAAAAAGCTACCTGTCATATAACGATTGTAGTCAAAGATATCTCTTTAGATGAATATGAAGATATATCTTTCTATTCGTTAAAAAACCCTAGATGGAAAAAGACAACTATGGCAAATCGTGATGTATATAATAGTGAGGTAGTATGGGACAAAAAATAAATCCACTTGGTTTCCGACTTGGTATAACCCAAAGTCATTATTCCCTTTGGTTTGCAAAACCAAAAAATTATTCTGAGGACCTACTAGAAGATCAAAAAATAAGAGACTTTATTAAAAATTATATTCAAAAGAATATGAGAATATCCTCTGGCGCCGAGGGAATTGCGCACATAAAGATTCAAAAAAGAATCGATTTGATCCAGGTCATAATCTTTATGGGATTCCCAAGGTTATTAATAGAAAGTAGACCCCGAGGGGTCGAAGAATTGCAGATGAATCTACAAAAAAAATTTCATTATGTGAACCGAAAACTTAACATTGCTATCACAAGAATTGCAAAACCTTATGGAAACCCTAATATTCTTGCAGAATTTATAGCCGGACAATTAAAGAATAGAGTTTCATTTCGAAAAGCAATGAAAAAGGCTATTGAATTAACTGAACAAGCGGATACAAAAGGAATTCAAGTGCAAATTGCAGGGCGTATCGACGGAAAAGAAATTGCCCGTGTTGAATGGATCAGAGAGGGCAGGGTTCCTCTACAAACGATTCGAGCTAAAATAGATTATTGTTCCTATACAGTTCGGACTATATATGGGGTCTTGGGCATTAAAATTTGGATTTTTATAGACAAGGAAGAAGAATAAGAAAACTTTCATTGTTTTTTCCTTCTATCCATTGATAGAAGGAAAAGAGGGAAGCTCATTCATTATTTTTCCTACCAAACAAACTAATTCTTAATTCTACAGGGTTGAATAAAAATTCAATTGACTTTTTGATATAATTGCTATGCTTAGTGTGTGACTCGTTGGTTTTTTTTTAGGGTTGGGGTTACAAAAGACCGGCCTGATAGTATGAAAACCAATTCATCACTTCATATTATCTGGATCTAAAGAACCAGTCAAGATATGTTAAATCAGTCATATCTTTGTAGCAACTGAAATAATTAAACTTTAAATTTTTTAAAAGCAAAATTACAGAAGAAAGATATGGATAAATGGAAGGATGAGAGAAAGAGAGAAAAAGAATATCAATGATATAGAATTCCAATATGGAAGGTCTATGGGTCATCTCATAAAAGACAGTGTAATAAAGCATCAACACTAATTCATTCATACATAATGAAATATTCAATGAATTTCTTATAGAAGAGAAGAAAAAACTCAAGAGCTTCGAGTTAATAAAGACTAAGAAGGTTGACTCAAGAATAAATAGGATGATGAGCTCCGTTGTAGAATTCTGACCTAATCATTTAGTACGAAGTGGTGGAAACGAAGGAACCTGTGAATCCAAAAGATTTTTTTAAACAAATGAATCTTAATGATTCACTAGTTAGGATGGCGAAATGAACCAGAAATCAACTCATCTATTCGGAAAAGTAACGAACAACAAGTGCTAGAACTAAAATAGAAATTGCAAGAGTAAATATTCGCCCGCGAAAATTTTCTTTTTAAAAATTGGTAAACTCGGATAAAGGACAAAAGACAATAAAGAGTTATTAGGACGTTAGAAAAAAAAAGAACATTTTTTATAAAAATGTTCTAATAGTTATTCAAATTAATTGAAATTCCATTTTGAATCCTTTTATTCGCGAGGAGCTGGATGAGAAGAAACTCTCACGTCCAGTTCTGTAGTAGAGATGGAATTCCGAAACAACCATCAACTATAACCCCAAAAGAACTAGATTCCGTAAACAACATAGAGGAAGAATGAAGGGAATATCTTATCGAGGTAATCATATTTGTTTCGGTAAATATGCTCTTCAGGCACTTGAACCCGCTTGGATCACATCAAGGCAAATCGAAGCGGGTCGCCGAGCAATGACACGAAATGCACGCCGCGGTGGAAAAATATGGGTCCGTGTCTTTCCAGACAAGCCAGTTACAATAAGACCTGCTGAAACACGTATGGGTTCGGGGAAAGGATCTCCTGAATATTGGGTAGCTGTTGTTAAACCAGGGCGAATACTATATGAAATAAGTGGAGTAACCGAAAATATAGCTAAAAGGGCTATTTTAATAGCAGCATCTAAAATGCCTATACGAACTCAATTTATTATTTCAAGATAAAAATGTAGAACCGACAGAAATGAGTCTTGGGGATGAAACAAAATCGCCCGTTTCTTTTTTTAGATTTAGACAAACAATATTTCTTTTATTTTCTTCATCCTTTGCATTGGAAGAATAGACTCAAAAATTTATATGATTCAACCTCAGACCCATTTAAATGTAGCGGATAACAGCGGAGCTCGAAAATTGATGTGTATTCGAATCATAGGAGCTAGTAATCGACGATATGCTCATATTGGTGACGTTATTGTTGCTGTGATCAAAGAAGCAGTACCAAACATGCCCCTAGAAAAATCAGAAGTAGTCAGAGCTGTAATCGTTCGTACCTGTAAAGAACTTAAACGTGAAAGCGGTATGATAATACGATATGATGACAATGCTGCAGTTGTGATTGATCAAGAAGGAAATCCAAAAGGAACTCGCATTTTTGGGGCAATTCCCCGCGAATTGAGACAATTAAATTTTACTAAAATAGTTTCATTAGCTCCCGAAGTATTATAAAAAAAGAGATCTGATATTTTGGGGTATTTGAAGGGAAATAGATTAAGAACTAGATTAATTCGTAGCTTGTGTTTCGCGCATATACCTTGAAAATTTTATATTCATAAACAAAAAAAAAAGAAAAACATGTTAATTATATCCAATTTTGGGACACCAAAAGTTTTAGTTCATCATGGGTAGAGACACTATTGCTGAGATAATAACTTCTATACGAAATGCTGATATGGATAGAAAAAGAGTTGTTCGCGTAGCATCTACTAATATTACCGAAAATATTGTTAAAATACTTTTCCAAGAAGGTTTTATCGAAAACGTCAGAAAACATCGAGAAAAAAACAAAAATTTTTTGGTTTTAACCCTGCGACACAGCAGGAATAGGAAAAGACCCTATAGAAATTTGTTAAATTTAAAACGGATCAGCCGACCCGGTCTACGAATCTATTCTAACTCTCAGCGAATTCCTAGAATTTTAGGTGGAATGGGGATTGTAATTCTTTCTACCTCTCGGGGTATAATGACAGATCGGGAGGCTCGACTAGAAGGAATCGGCGGAGAAATTTTATGTTATATATGGTAATACATTAAATATCCAAATGAAATCCGAAACCTCTTCCTATTTGTAAAAAAAAAAAAAGAAAGGGGGTTGAGTTGTCTAATATCGTTTCTCCTCCATTAGTTGATACCTCAAGGGGGCTTTACCTGGAATGAAAGAACAAAAATGGATTCATGAAGGTTTAATTACTGAATCGCTTCCCAATGGCATGTTCCGGGTTCGGTTAGATAATGAGGATCTGATTCTAGGTTATGTTTCGGGAAAGATCCGGCGTAGTTTTATACGGATATTGCCCGGAGATAAAGTCAAAATTGAAGTAAGTCGTTATGATTCAACCAGAGGACGTATAATTTATCGACTCCGAAACAAGGATTCGAAAGATTAGGTTCTTTTTATTCATTTATTCAATACGATTCGAGATTAAAAATTTCAAGAAACTTATTTTCTACCAAGAAGTAGATTCAGAATTAAGATAAGGAATGAAAAATATGAAAATAAGAGCTTCCGTTCGTAAAATTTGTGAAAAATGTCGACTAATCCGTAGACGGGGGCGCATTAGAATAATTTGTTCCAACCCGAGACATAAACAAAGACAAGGATAAGGGGATAATAAGACTCACTAAAGGGGCTCAGCGTACAAAAAAAGAATCTGTTTTGACATGAAATGGATATATCCATATATTTCTAACTCATATTTATGAGATGATACAATATGGCAAAAGCTATACCGAGAACTGGTTTACGTAGAAATGTACGTATTGGTGCACGTAAAAGTGCACGTAAAATACCAAAGGGAGTTATTCATGTTCAAGCAAGTTTCAATAATACCATTGTCACAGTTACAGATGTACGAGGTCGGGTGGTTTCCTGGTCCTCGGCCGGTACTTGTGGATTCAAGGGCACGAGAAGAGGGACACCCTTTGCTGCTCAAACCGCAGCAGCAAGCGCTATTCGTACAGTAGTAGATCAAGGTATGCAACGAGCAGAAGTCATGATAAAAGGCCCCGGTCTCGGAAGAGACGCCGCATTACGAGCTATTCGTAGAAGTGGTATACTATTAACTTTTGTGCGGGATGTAACCCCTATGCCACATAATGGCTGTAGACCTCCTAAAAAAAGACGTGTGTAGAAATAAACAGTGAATCAATTTTAAGAGAAACAAGAGAAATAAATAATTCAATCAATAAAAATATTATTACTATGGTTCGAGAGAAAGTAACAGTATCTACTCGGACACTACAGTGGAAGTGTGTTGAATCAAGAACAGACAGTAAACACCTTTATTATGGTCGATTTATTCTGTCTCCACTTATGAAAGGACAAGCTGACACAATAGGCATTGCGATGCGAAGAGCTTTGCTTGGAGAAATAGAAGGAACATGTATC